ATCTATGTAACCACGATTATATGACCAATTGTATATTACATTTATTATTCGGTCCAAGAAAAGTCTCTTAGGACCTATTTTAACAAATGAATTAATTAATTCTAAATTCTGAAAAGATGAATAAACAGACCCATATAAAAGAGACGCTATGAATATTCCGAAATAGGCTATACTGACTGAATAAATTGCATTTGTCACAAATTCATACCAATCCACAGAATAGTTCGAATTTTGATGTAAAAGGTTTATCGATGGGATTAACCATTTCGATAATATATCCAAATCCATTCCTACTTGATCGAAAGGAATTCCTATGGATCCAACAAACAAAGTAAATAGGACCAATACAAGTAGAGAAAATAGCATAGTATTGTCCGATTCACAGGGATACATGGAAGTGTCTTTATTGTCAAAATGAGTACTAAAGGATCGCATCAGATTTCGTATATTCCCATCAATTTGATATATCTTCTTCGAAAAAAGGGAAACCTTTTTATTATTATTCATTACTGAGAAAAGTACATTTTTGTTAACTGGTTTCGGTCCTTCTTTTCCCCATATAGATATTGAAGAGAACGAGCTATTTTTAGTGCCACTGTAATTTTGAAACCGAACGTGTAAATGCCCCTCAAAAGTAAGTAAATACATCCGAAACATATAAAATGCAGTTAATCCTGCTGTGGAACAGGCTATTATCGCGAAAATCGGTGAATACAACCAACTATCATTAAGAATTTCATCTTTGGACCAAAAACAAGCAAGAGGTGGAATACCACAAAGAGAAAGTGTACCTAATAAAAAAGTAGTTTTTGTAATTGGCACATATTTGGTTAAACCACCCATAAGAACCATGTTCTGACTTTTATCTGGAGAATATCCAACAATGGGTTCCATTGAATGAATAATCGATCCGGATCCTAAAAACAATAATGCTTTCGAATAGGCATGAGTGATTAAATGGAATAAAGCAGCTCGATAAGAACCTATCCCTGGAGCTAACATAATATAACCCAATTGAGACATTGTAGAATAGGCTAAACTTCTCTTAATGTCTTTTTGAGCAAGAGCTAAAGTAGCTCCTAATAGTACCGTTATTATACCTAGCAAAGAAATGAGATTCATTATGTAAGGTATGACTGTGAAAAGGGGAAGAAGCCGAGCGACAAGAAAAATTCCCGCTGCTACCATAGTAGCAGCATGTATAAGAGCCGAAATAGGAGTGGGCCCCTCCATGGCATCAGGTAACCATACATGAAGGGGAAATTGTGCGGATTTAGCAACTGCACCAAGGAATAATAGGGAGGCACACAGAGTAGCAAATAAAGAATTGACCCCATTATTATGGATCAAGTTATTGAAGATTTCGAACAAATCCCGAAATTCCAAACTACCTGTTATCCAATAAAAACCTAAGATTCCTAATAATAAACCAAAATCCCCTACACGATTAGTTACAAACGCTTTTTGACAAGCATTGGCTGCAATTGGTCGTGTGAACCAAAAACCTATTAATAGATACGAACACATTCCCACCAGTTCCCAAAAAATATGAATTTGTATCAAATTGGAACTAGTAACTAATCCCAACATAGAAGTATTGGAAAAACTCATATAAGCAAAAAATCTCAAATATCCTTGATCATGAGACATATAATTGTCACTATAAATAAGAACCATGATTCCAACAGTAGTGATTAGTATTGACATAATAGAAGTAAGTGGGTCGATCAAGTGGCCGAACTCTAAAGAAAAATCATTATTGATGGTCCAAGAACATAGAAATTGATAGATAGAACTGCCATTGATTTGCTGAATAGACAGATCGGCCGAAAAAACCATAACTATACTTAGCAATGAAACACTAGGAAAAGCCCACATACGACGAAGATTTTTTGTTGCAGTCGGAACAAGCAGAAGTCCCCATCCTATTGACATAGTAACTGGAAGTGGAACGAAAGGTATGATCCATGCATATTGATATGTATGTTCCATAAGAAAATCAAACTTTTTTTATTCTTATTAATTGTTTCCGATTCACCAGCTCTTCTCTCTTTCGGAAGTCAAATAAATAAATAAAAATCAAGATAGAAAAGAACTCAAATAGGATTTTGAATTCTTAATTATTCCGATTCTTTCCCAAATATCGTATTGAATAAAAAGAAATTTAAATCAAGAAGTTACAATTGTTCAAATGACCAAGTCACTGGTTAAAACTGATCATTTAGTTATTAACTAAGATATTTATTAAGATAAAGAAAGAATATGAGATTTTCAATCATTCCACTATTACGGCGATTGATATCCATATAGTAAATAGTAAGGAAAAGGAATGACACCAAAAAAAGGTAAAAGTACTCTATTGGGATATGGATCATAGAATCCGCCAATAACTCGACCCAATAAAATACTAGTTATTTTAGTTAGTTTATTCGGAGTCATTAATTAATTCATTGTAGAACTGATTGATTGGCTTCTATTCCAATAAAATAAACTTATGTTTATAGGAAATCCTATGATACTCGTCACTTCGCATAGAACTGAAATAAGAGATTACTAAAATTACCTTTCTCAAGTAATGTATCGTTTAACAGATTAACTACCAATCTCATTTTCATTTAAATTATGAGTACTCTATCCTCGAGCTTGGTCAATTAATAGAAAAATTTTAAATTATTATTTTCTTAAATTAGGTAAGGATTCTTAAGCTTTTCGATTTATTCAATGTAAGACAACGAGATATAAATAGACTGAGATTGAGATATGAATTGGAACCCTTTTTGATTCTTATCAACAACAACCGGTTCGATTTCTATGGTAGCGGACCTCATAGACATAGATCGGAATGAAGATATGAAGGTACAAATTAGTACGAATTCTTCTTTCTTCGGGCATTGTATGTAATAGAGATGTGGAACAAAAAAAAATTCCTTTGAAAATCACATCGTTTTTCTTTTTTCTATTTCTTTTTTTATCCCTAGTGTACTCTATGTGATGCACACGTATCTATATTTTTGTATGTTATGAAGGAAGTATCCGCTATGGAATAAATATAGATAATGAATAGCAAGAACGATCCATTTTGAACAATACATGTCTTTCACATCCAACTATAAAAGTAACTTCTTTATTTTAAAATGGCGGTTCCAAAGAAACGTACTTCTATCTCAAAAAAGCGTATTCGTAGAAATATTTGGAAGAAAAAGGGATATTGGGCGGCGGTAAAAGCTTTATCTTTAGCTAAATCTATTTCTACCGGGCATTCAAAAAGTTTTTTTGTGCGACAAACAAGTAATAAAGCCTTGGAATAATCTGAATCGACATGACTCGATGAATTGGATGATTTATAAGATGAATAATTCACATTAACTAATGTTTTGAACTCATCTATATGAGATAGAACTGAACCGGCTGTTGTGGTATGTAGAATAAGAATTATTCTGTCTATTGGGTTCTAAGAACGGTACTATTTCTTTTTTGTTGTTGTTTTTCAAACAACAACAAAAAAGAAATAGTTAAACACAAAATACAAGGTTTCACTTTTCATTATAGTAGATTTTGATAATTCGCGAGATGGGGGTTGTTATTTCCCCCCCCAAAAAAAAAATATTTTTTTTAGGAAGAAGTTTATTCGATTATGTATCTCCAATAGTTATACATCATTAAGATTTTTGGAAGATCTGAAACAAGTATGAACGACAGTAGTAAAAATGAATGGATCCTTGAAACTAATTGATTGAAATATATATTTTCAGACTTTGCTTTGTAACTCTCCGAATCACTACATAGATTCCCTCTTGTTTCGACCCAATCAATAAAAACTCCCCGGATCCCCTTTAGGTCGATATTTATGTACGAAGAATAATTCAGTCTTCCTTAATCCAAAATAGATCCTATGTTTGGACCGTAGGATCGATCAATCTATTTTATATAGAATATACTTTATTTATAAGTAAAGTACATAGCGTAGAATTCCAATAGAGATTGAAACTCTTTTGTTTTATGTGCAGCCCAATACCTAATTGGTTCGGTAAATCCTCACACGAATTATGTATACAATGAGGATCCCAACCATTAATACAGTTTTGATACCAAACTATCTAAATATTTATAGAAATCCCTTGGATGTAGTTATCCAATTGTGATACATAAAAAATCCTATTTATTTTCTTTTGTTCAGTGAAAAATGAATCTTTTTTCATTTCCGATCCATGAAATCAGATAAATGAGAAATGAATCATCAAAAAATGATATAAAAAAGGGACAATTCTTAGTTCTAGACCTCAACTGAGGACATAACCATCTAGTTCCAACTGTTCCAGAAGAACTTATACTACGTGAAAGCCTGTTGTTAAAAATGACACCATACCGGGATACTAAGGATTATTGAAGTTCAAATATTCATTTGAACGAGTCTTTATTCATCGATTCTAACGTTTCCTAAAATATATTGCATTGAATCTTTCAATCTCGACGATTGAACATCATATGGGCTATTATTATTTCGATCAAGCCGCCATGGTGAAATCGGTAGACACGCTGCTCTTAGGAAGCAGTGCTAGAGCATCTCGGTTCGAGTCCGAGTGGCGGCATCCTCTAAAAAGGACACATTAGATCCTATAATGAATTTAATTCGGAATTTACATTCCGTAATTGAGGGACCCCTCTTTTTTTTAATGATTTTTTTTTTATGATATTTGCGACTTTAGAACATATATTCACTCACATCTCTTTTTCGATCATTTCAATTGTCATTACGATTTATTTGGTGACTTTATTAGTCCATGAAATCGTAGGACTATGTGATCCGTCAGAAAAAGGCATGATAGCCACTTTTTTCTGTATAACAGGATTATTAGTTACTCGTTGGATTTATTCGAGACATTTCCCGTTAAGTGATTTATATGAATCATTAATGTTCCTTTCATGGAGTTTCTCCATTATTCATATGGTTCCTAAAATAGGGAACCATAAAAATGATTTAAGCGCAATAACCGCGCCAA